CGATCCAAAACTTGAGATAATGGGTGTAATCCGAAAAAGGATTCATAAGTAGTTGTTAACGGAGTTGAAGTTACCAAATTCTGAGGAGTAGGTATCAATTTATGCCTAATTGCTCCGGAGATAGTTCCCTTAACTACATTTTCTAAACGAGCCAGAGCCAACCCAAGCTGGTCTTGTAAAAGATCCGCTACAGAGCGAATACGTTTATTTTTCAAATGATTCATATCATCAAGTGTACCCATTCCAAATTTCATCCCAATCAAATGATCGGCAGCTGCTAATATATCTCGTGGTAACAAAAATAGATTGTTCTGAGGTATATTAAGATTCAGTCTCCAATTAATATTTCGGCGACCAATCCTTCCTAATTCACACCTTTGATGAAAGAATTTTTTTTGTAATTCCTTACACAAGGATTCAGAAAATATTGGATCCCCGCCTACACAAGAAAATTGTTGATAAAACTCCAAAATAGCATTTTCTTTTGACCCAATTTTTTTTTTCTCCTTATCGGTCAAGAAAGATAAGAAAATTTCAGGGTAGCAAACATTCTCTAGAATTTCTCGTAGATTCGAACCCATAGCTGATGATAGAACTAGAATAGATATTTTTTGTTTCCTACTCACCCGAGCCCATATTCTTGCTTTTTTATCAATCTCTAATTCTAACCTGCCTCCCCAATCTGATATTATGGTGCCGGTATAGACCGAAATCCCGTTATGATCCAATTCTGACTGGTAATAGATACCAGGACTTTGCAATATTTGATTGATCACAATTCTGTATATTCCGTTTACTATAGAAGTTCCAAGGGAATTCATTAAAGGAATGTTTCCAATAAAAATTTTTTGTTCTTGCATATTCCTACTGGTTTTCCAAATTAATCCCGCGGATACATATAATTCAGAAGAATATGTAAGTGATTCATAGACAGCATCCCGTTCTTTTATCAGAGGTTCTACCAATTGATATGTTTCCACAAATAATTGAAATTCAATTTCGTGATCTATATCTTCAATTTTTGGAAACTTAGAAAGTTCTTCCATTAAACCCCGATCAATAAACCGATAAAACCCTTCAAATTGTATCTGATTTAATCCGGGTATTGTAGATGTTCCCTCTTTTCCATCCCCAAGCATCTTTTTTGAATTTCCCATTTATCCGTTTATTGAAAAAATCCCATCCCATCTCTCATTCTTCACCGAATCATATCTATAGAATTCGATCTAGCAATAATGGAATTTCCATTCTGTTTACTGAATCACATGAAATTTTATCCAATTCCAAGATATATGGAATGTATGAAATACGTATGAACGGAGACTAGATTCAATTGGAATTTTTTATAAGAAATAGATCAAAATGGAACAGAATTGAGAAATACCACTGGAACTTACGGAGTTTTGTAAAGACTAGAAAAAAAGTAATTTAATTTTCACCTATGATATTACATATTCCAATTCGATTGCATACCATAAAAAATGGATTCATCATTGGATCTGTTCGAGCAGATAAATATATAATAAATCGAAAACTTTTGTTTAACCACTTTACTTTTTCATGTATTTTTATTTCATTATTCAAAAAAATATTTGCAGAAAAGAGATTAATTTTGACCTATTTTGAATAGAATAGTTAGAATATCATTGAATTGAAGTAGGTAAGAAAACTTGTGTTTTTTTATTTCTTCAATTTTTTTATTATTCAAATAAAAAAGAATGCACAGATATATATGTCTCTTTTTCTTCTTTTATTGTGGTACAGTTCTATTTGGGACAGCACATGCTCTAGAAATTTGCTCTTCAAGGTATTCAATGAAAAATGGAAATATAAAAATTTATTGCGAATTACTCCTCAAAAGCATCCCTAGAGAGATAAAATACCCCATTATAGAGCTATAGCTCTATAACACAACGTAACGTATGTTCTGATTCTGGGGTTTACATATACTCATCATTACTCTTATAATTGAAATTGAAGAAGATTTTTTTTAATTGAAAAAACTTAATATGGATTAGTTATAAATCCATTTCTAATGATTTTCTTAATATTATTAGAATTAGAAATAAAAAAATGTAGATTTTAATTCAAAAATGGTAATGAATTTACAGTCAATAGTTAATGGTTCTGGTTTGTACTGGATTCTATATTTTGTGACTGAAAATCTATATATAGATTTTTTTGAAAAAAAAAAAGAAAGTTGGAATCTAGTTTCTATCGTTTTGGCGGCATGGCCGAGTGGTAAGGCGGGGGACTGCAAATCCTTTTTCCCCAGTTCAAATCCGGGTGCCGCCTCAACAACAGACTTTAAATAACAAATGTAGGAAAAGACTCTTGATACTTTCTTTTCGTTATTTTAAGCCCCTGGCTCTCGAGGTTCTATTCTCTAACCAAAAGTTTTGCCTATCAGATTCAAGGAAAACTTAAAGTAGTGGAGAGCAATCCGTAAATCTTTATTTGCCACTACTAATTTAGTTCCACTTACTGAGTCTTCAATTAGATTGGATAGCCAGAGAGGGAATTAAATTAATAGTTATAGTTTTGGAAAGGACCTAAGATAGTTTGGATACAGACTCATGAAAGTCTCGGAATGCTCAGACATTCAATCAATATTAGATTAGATGAAGAATTGCCTTTTATTTTACTTCCAAAAATAAAAAACGATAAAAGAAAGAAAAAGTCTTATTCTTTCTACATGTGAGTCAGATTCCTTGGATACTGCGAAAAATGTCCGTTTGCTTGTGTTTATATCTTGTCGATTCTACTAGAAATTCTATAATAAGAATAACTCATTATAAGATAAGTAGATTTTTTGGAGTAGTTCATCAATGGTGACCAAATACCTCTCCCTTTTTTTGACTCTGCACCAGTGATTTCACTATTATTAGTGAACAATAATGGAATAGTTTCTTCATATTCATAGAAATAGGGGGCAGAATTCACATGGATATAGTAAGTCTCGCATGGGCTGCTTTAATGGTAGTTTTTACATTTTCCCTCTCTCTCGTAGTGTGGGGAAGAAGTGGACTCTAGAAATACTTCTAATTGCGGTAATAATCAAACTCTATCAACCTATATAAATTGTTTTAGTTTTCTAGACCGCTCGGCAATTCTTTTAAGATTTTTTTTTAGAAATTAGATTTATGTTTTGTTTTATTGACTCATTTTATATTTTTATATAAGGGTTTACACGGTTAACCATTCATGGGGTAACCCCTTTCGAAATCTGAAGAAGCTTCCATCGAATTGGGATTATCTGTATTAAATGGATCAAACAAACAAATGAAATTGAGAAAGTATGTATATACATTTCATATTCTATTTCATTTATATTGACGTTTATAAAGAAAAATAGAGATATAGGTAGATTCCTTTATATTAAGATATTTCACTTGTATATTTATACATTATAATAACCATAATGGCTAGTATGGTAGAAAGAGATCTCTTTCTACCATACTAGTGGGCCCCTTAGGATACTACTACTGAGTCTAATGCATTCCTTTCATTTAAGACGATAAATTGAAATCTTTTTTTTTTTTTTTCATTGTATAGTAAAATTGTATTCAAATTAATCATTTTGACTAACGGTTTTTACGTAAATTATAAGCAAAAAAGCAGTAGGAACGAGAATGAAGAGTGCAGTAGCAATAAATGCAAGAATATTTACTTCCATAATTTAATCGTTTATTATTATTTTTTTTTTCTTTGGAATATCTCGGGATTTAATCCCATAGAGATGAGAAATCTTTCGTTTGTAAACTCACTCAGATGAATTAGATTTCGATGATATCGAATAGAATAAATATTATGAATAACAATATCATAGCTATAAAATCGATTCATCGTCAAGAATTTAATAGTATAACATAGGAAGATCTTTTATCCACACCGAATACATAATGAGATTCCTGATCCAATCAAAAAAAATATTTATTTATGATTATTTTTCCCGGCTTTCTTTTCTACAACCTAGTAGTTTACTTTCCTTGTACAATCATCTGATGAAGTATCATAAAAAAACCTTTTCTATTTCGACTCTTTACAAAAAGAGTTTCTAAAGAACCTTAAATAAACAATAGAAATCAAATAGAGAAAACAAGTACGAAGTTCAATTTGAAATAAAAAAAATGAAAGGGTCTATCATCTTTTTGGAAAACAAAGAAAGGGGATGTGACAAAGACGAGTCCCAGTAAAAAAACGAAAATATTCAAAAAAATTAACGCGTTAATTTTTCTTACGAGTTTTTTCTTCGACATCGACTCTAATCTTTAAAAAGAGCATATTCATTAGGGAAGACGTATTTTATCTTTATTTTTAAAAAAGCCTCTTTCCTTGGTTGGATTCGAACTATTTTTAATTCCTTGCTTTCATAGAAAGAAAAGTATATATAGGTACTCTTGGCAAATGTATTATACGCTATTCTATTTTCCTACACGAATTAATGGGAGATAAGTTGACAAAAAGCGGAAACCCCATACAGTATCTCTTTCTTGAAGTGTTGAATGCTCTTAATAATTATAATTAATTTACATATTTCTCTATACCCTAATTAAAACAATAGACCCTTTCTTTTGCTTTATGAAAAAAGAAAAATAAAACAAAAAGATAAATGAAACCATTTTCATCCCCTTGCCCAGAAATAAAAAGGGGAGTTGATGCCGCCGGGATTGACGGGGCTCGAACCCGCAGCTTCCGCCTTGACAGGGCGGTGCTCTGACCAATTGAACTACAATCCCATGGAAATCAAGTGGGTAGCTTACATAAAATTTCACTTTTTTTCTTATCCTTCTCTGTCATTTATGCAAAACAAAAAGGGTTATGTAGACAGCAAATTATTGGGCCGAGCTGGATTTGAACCAGCGTAGACATACTGCCAACGAATTTACAGTCCGTCCCCATTAACCGCTCGGGCATCGACCCAGGAAGAATCTATTCTAAATGGATAATCCATGATCAACTTCCGTAGTACCCTACCCCCAGGGGAAGTCGAATCCCCG